CCTCTATGTAACCGCGATTATAAGACCAATCATATATCACATTTATTATTTTGTCCCAAACAATTCTTTTAGGACCTTTTTTAGTAAGCAAATTCAAGAAGTTCCAATTTTTTAATGATGAATAAACGGGCTTATATAACAAAGATGCTATAAATATTCCGAAATATGCTATACTGACGGAAACAGTCGCGTTTGTTGCAAATTCATACCACTCCACATAATTATTTGTATTATTTTGATGCAGAAGATTTAAAAACGGGTTTAACAATTTAGATAATATGTCCAAATTAATTCCTTGTTGATTAAATGGAGTAAAAGGAATTCCGATGGCTCCAATAAACAAAGTAAATATTACCAAGACAAACATAGGAAATAACATAGTACTATCCGATTCGGGGGGATAGGAAAAAATTCTTTTAGTGCCAAAATATTTAGTAGTAATAAAGGATTGTGTTATATTTCTTACATTACCATCAATTTGATATGTCTTTTTCCAAGAAACCCTTTCATTACTATTCATTGTTAATAAAGATAATAAATGAATTTTTTTTTTAAGCATTTTTTCTCTTTTTTTACCCCATGGAGATATTGAATAGAATGAACTATTTTTTTTACCATTGTAATTTTGAAAATGAACGTTTAAATGTCCTTCAAAAGTAAGTAAATAGATCCGAAACATATAAAATGCAGTTAATCCTGCTGTAAAACAAGCTATTATTGCGAAAATCGGCGAATACAACCAACTATTATTAAGAATTTCATCTTTGGACCAAAAACAAGCGAGGGGTGGAATACCACAAAGGGAAAGGGTTCCTAAAAAAAAAGAAGTTTTTGTAATTGGAACATGTTTTGTTAAACCACCCATAAGAACCATATTTTGGCTCTTGTCTGGAGAATAACCAACAATAGCTTCCATTGAATGAATAATGGATCCAGATCCTAAAAACAACAATGCTTTCGAATAGGCATGAGTAATCAAATGAAATAAAGCAGCTCGATAAGACCCCATACCGAGAGCTAACATCATATAACCCAATTGAGACATTGTAGAATAGGCTAAACTTCGCTTAATATCTTTTTGAGCGATAGCTAAAGTCGCTCCTAAGAGTACTGTTATTATACTTATTAAAGCTATTAGATTCATTATGTAAGGTATGACTACAAAAAGAGGAAGAAGTCGAGCTACCAGAAAAATTCCCGCTGCTACCATAGTAGCAGCATGTATCAGAGCAGAAATAGGAGTAGGTCCTTCCATGGCATCCGGTAACCATACATGAAGGGGGAATTGTGCCGATTTAGCAATTGCGCCGGAAAATAATAGAAAGGCACACAAAATAACAAATAAAAAATTAACCTCATTATTATCAATCAAGTTATTGAAAATTTCGAACAAATCCCGAAATTCGAAACTGCCCGTTACCCAATAAAGACCTAAAATTCCTAATAATAAGCCAAAGTCCCCTACACGATTAGTTACAAATGCCTTTTGACAAGCATTCGAGGCAATAGGTCGTGTGAACCAAAACCCTATTAATAAATAAGAACACATTCCAACCAATTCCCAAAAAATATAAATTTGTATCAAATTAGAACTAGTAACTAATCCCATCATTGAAGTATTGAAAAAAATCATATAAGCAAAAAATCTCAAATAACTTTGATCATGAGCCATATAATTGTCACTATAAAGAAGAACTAAAGTTCCAACTGTAGTAATTAATATTGACAAAATAGAGGTAAGTGGGTCGATCAAGTGTCCAAACTCTAAAGAAAAATCATTATTGATGGTCCAAGACCATACATATTGATAGATAGAACTGCTACTGATTTGTTGAATAGACAAATCTATCGAAAAAATCATAACTATACTTAACAATAAAACACTTGGAAAAACCCACATACGACGAAATTTTTTTGTTGCTGTCGGAAAAAATAGGAGTCCCGCTCCTATTACCATAGGGACTGGAAGTGTAACAAAAGATATGATCCATGAATATTGATATGTATGTTCCATAAAAAAATCTTATTAGTTTTAATTAATAATTAATTGTTTCTTGTTTCTGAACTTAAATAGAATTTTCTATTCTTAATTATTCTAAATCTTTTTCAAATACGTCACATATTCAAATCAAGAAGTCGGAAGTGGTTAAATTATATAACCAAAATACTAGGGAAAAAATATTTTTTCTAAAGAAAATGAAAATTTCAATTATTATTTATAGATTACAAAAATTTATATCTAATTTATTTTATAAATAATTATAGCAAAACTAGTATTTGATTTTTAATAGGAATAAGAAAAAAAGATAATTTTTTTTAATTGCTTTATTCATAATCATTAATTAGTGCATTTTGGGATTGATTTGTGGTCTTGTATTCATTATGTTTGTAAAAAATACTACGATATTTGATTTGACATTTGACCTTTAATAGGATAAAAAGAAAAAATTAGTAAAATTTTTTACATAGTATATCCTTTATCAATCCTATATTTATATTTTTTAACAAATTCACTAATAGTTTCATTTGAGTTTGAAAATGGAATTTCAATTAGGTATACTTTTTCTTTGAGCTTGACTATTTACTCGAAAAAAGATTAAAGTTTTTTTATTAGGATAAATAGGATTTAAGTTCTTAAATTCTTTGATGGATTTTATTACATGTATAAATAGAATAGGACGAAAAAGTAAAGAAATAGAAATCGAAATGAAATGTAAGCAGACAGACTTTTTTATAAACAGAATAGACTTTGGAAACTAAATCGATAGATAATGAATAAAATACTAAAGAACAATTTTTTTTTGAACAATAGATGTCTTTCACATCCAACTATAAGAAAAAATTTCTTCATTCTTGAAATGGCAGTTCCAAAAAAGCATACTTCTATATCAAAAAAGCGTATTCGAAAAAATATTTGGAAAAGAAAGGGATATTGGGCAGCCTTGAAAGCTTTGTCGTTAGCAAAATCTCTTTCTACTAATAATTCAAAAAGTTTTTTTGTGCGACAAATAAAAAATCAAACGGTGGAATAATCTGACTCCCTTTGACGTAAGGAAAGTTCTAGTGTTTTTTGTTTATTGTTTATTTTATTGGTTAGTTTATTGTTTATGGTTTATTTTATTGGTTAGTTTATTGTTTATGGTTTATTTTATTGGTTAGTTTATTGTTTATGATATTTTATATTATAATATAAAATATTAAATATAAAATAGAAAAAAGAATTCTATTCTTGAATGTTTTGAATTAATCAATGAATTAATCAATATTAAATTGAACTCATTTCATTTTTATCCTATCATATGTAGAATTATCATATGTCAAATAAAAATTTTTTTGTTTAAGAAGTTTTAAAAACAATACTTTTTTTTTGTTTTCAAAAAAAAAGAATAATAAAGCAAAGACCCGAAGCAAAGACACAAAGTTTCACTTTTTTTTTTCTTTTTAGTATAGTGTAATATTTACAAGATGGGGATTTTTATTTTCCCCATCGGCCTACTTGTCACAATTCCACACAATTCCAATAATAAATATAAATATTGATTCCAATACTTCCAATACTAAAATAAGAAATATTGATAAGTTTTGTCTTCTTTCTATTTATACTATTTGAATAAAAAAAAGCATATCTACTAGGATCTTTAGTCAAAAATAATGGATTAACTTTCAACCTTATTTTGTAACTTTCTTAAGAATTATTATTCTAACTCAATTCTAACTCACTATCTCACTATAATAGAACTATATAGAATAAATCTTCCATTACTTTTATTTTAATCCAATTTAATTAATAAAAGTACCTTGCATATTTATCTAGAGAAAAATGGATCAATTTTGAATGATCTATTCCAGTTTTAGATTATATGCTCGGCCTGGCGGAGAGATCAAGGTATCTATTAAATTAAATAAGATTCTTTATTTGAGACAAAACTCGAAACTTTTTGGTTATATGCTATGCCCAGATCAATACCCAATTGGGTTGCCAAATCATACCCGAAATTCTTTATACACTGAAACATCAAAGATTAATACAATAAAAGATTTCTATAAATCTTTTAAATGTAGTGCTGAAATTGTAATCCATAACCATAAAAAAATTCTATTTTTTTTTTCCTTTTTCCATGGATTGAAGTCAGAACTATTTATTTAGAGTATGGGAGTTTCTTTGTATAAGATTTGTATAAGAGAAGAGTAGAAACAGAAACTAAAAAAAAAACACCATTGTTAAGTTAACTAAAATTGACACAATAAGTAATAATAAGAATAAGGATTTTTATCCTAAAGATTATTATAGGAACGTTCAAATACCTCTTTAATTAAACGAATTTTTCTTTATTAATTTAGATCTTTTATGTTTCCTAATAAAGTAAAGTATTGGATGAAATTGAATCTTTCAAGATCGACGATTGAATAATAAATCGGTTATTATGATTTCGAACAAGCCGCTATGGTGAAATCGGTAGACACGCTGCTCTTAGGAAGCAGTGCTAGAGCATCTCGGTTCGAGTCCGAGTGGCGGCATAACATCTTTTAATTTTCATTTTCAAAAGGATACAAAAAATCCTATAATGAATTCAATTCTTGATTTCAATTCCATAGAATTGAGGGCCCTCTTTTTTAAGTTCAAAAATTTTATGATATTTTCGACTCTAGAACATATATTAACTCATATATCTTTTTCGGTCGTTTCAATTATAATTACAATTCATTTGATAAATTTATTAGTCAATGAATTCGTAAGACTATATGATTCGTCAGAAAAGGGTATGATAACTACTTTTTTCTGTATAACAGGATTATTAGTTATTCGTTGGATTTATTTGGGACATTTACCATTAAGTAATTTATATGAATCATTAATTTTTCTTTCATGGGGTTTCTCGATTATTCATATAATTCCGTATTGTAAAAGGCATAAAAATTATTTAAACACAATAACACTACCAAGTACTTTGTTTACTCAAGGTTTTGCTACTTCGGGGCTTTTAACTAACATGCATCAATCTGAAATCTTAGTCCCTGCTCTTCAATCTCAGTGGTTAATGATGCATGTCAGTATGATGATATTGGGATATGCTGCTCTTTTATGTGGATCATTACTATCAGTAGCACTTCTAGTAATTACATTTCAAAAAGTCATAAAAATTTTTGATAAAAGCAATGATTTATTAAATAATTCATTTTCTTTTGACGAGGTCCAATACATGACGGAAAGAAGTAATGTTTTAAGAAATACTTCTTTTTTTTCTTCCAGGAATTATTACAGGTTTCAATTGATTCAACAATTAGACCATTGGGGTTATCGTATTATTAGTATAGGGTTTATTTTTTTAACCATAGGTATTCTTTCGGGAGCAGTATGGGCTAATGAAGCATGGGGATCATATTGGAATTGGGACCCAAAAGAAACTTGGGCATTTATTACCTGGATTATATTCGCCATTTATTTCCATACTCGAACAAAAAAAAAATTTGACGGTTTAAATTCCGCAATTGTTGCCTCTATCGGCTTTCTTATAATTTGGATATGCTATTTCGGAGTTAATTTATTAGGAATAGGGTTACATAGTTATGGTTCAGTCACATTAACATTTAATTGAATTGAAGCAAGAGTCTGACGAATACAATCATAGGACAGCATAGCACATATATATAAGAAACCTCGGGTAACCTATTGAGAACTTTTTGAATCAAGTAATATAGTGATTCAAAAAGTTCTCACAAATGCCAAGCATATCTGTTTACAATTTCTTTTTTTTTTTACTTAAATTTAAGAGAAGAAAAAGAGAGTTTCTTTTATTTATAACAATTTTAAATTTTTTAAAAAAGCATAAGATTAGTTTTTGATTGTTTATTTTATTTTATAAAAATTACCTATAAAAATAAAAAAAATTAGATAGAATAGTTTCTACCTTGTCAACTGATAATGAGAGAACGAAATCCGGATAAATACCAATACCTATTACAGGAAAAAGGATAGCAATCGAAACAAATAACTCCCGTGGTCCAGAATCAAAAAAATAAGAGTTTGAGGTATTAAACTGCTTGTATCCATAGAACATCTGGCGTAAAATAGATAATAAATAAATAGGAGTTAATATCATTCCAACTGCCATTACAAAAGTAATTAGTATTTTTGGTATTAAAAGATATTTTTGGTCGGTAATTATTCCAAAAAAAACTATCAATTCCGCAAAAAAACCGCTCATACCTGGCAATGCAAGGGAGGCTAATGATAAGATATTGAACATCATAAATATTTTTGGCATTGGGGTAGCCATTCCGCCCATTTCGTCAAGATAAGCAAGACGTATTCTATCAAAACTCGTTCCTGCCAAGAAAAAAAGTGCAGCGCCAATAAATCCATGTGATATTATTTGTAAAATGGCTCCATTGAGTCCCATATCGCTTATAGAGCAAATTCCTATAATTATAAAACCCATATGAGATACTGAAGAGTAAGCTATTCTTTTTTTTAAATTTCGTTGACCAGAAGATGTTGAAGCTGCATAAATTATTTGCATTGCGCCTATTATTATCAACCATGGAGAAAATATAGAATGAGCGTGGGGCAATAATTCCATATTAATTCGAATCAACCCATACGCCCCCATTTTTAATAAGATTCCGGCTAAAAGCATACAAGTACTGTAATGTGCTTCCCCATGCGTATCTGGCAACCATGTATGGAAGGGCATAATCGGTAATTTAACAGCAAAAGTAATAAGAAATCCAATATATAATACTATTTCCAAAGCTACAGGATATGATTGATTGGCTAATGTTTCCAAATTAAATGTTGGTTCATTGGAACCATATAAAGCGATACCTAAAGCTCCTATTAATAAAAAAACAGAACTTCCTGCAGTATACAAAATAAACTTTGTAGCCGAATACAGACGTTTCGTTCCCCCCCACATAGATAGAAGTAGATAAACGGGAATTAATTCTAACTCCCACATGATAAAAAAAAGTAAAAGATCTTGAGAAGAAAATAATCCTATTTGACCACTATACATTGCTAACATCAAAAAATAGAATAATCTGGAATTACGAGTAACTGGCCAAGCCGCTAAAGTAGCTAAAGTAGTGATAAATCCTGTCAGTAAAATAGTTCCTAGAGAAAGTCCATCTATTCCTAATCTCCAGTAAAAATCAAAAAAATTGATCCATTTATAATCCTCTGTCAATTGGATTAAGGGATCCTCCAATTGGAAATAATAAGAAAATGTATAGGTCATTAAAAGAAGTTCTAAGATAGAAATGTATATAGTATACTGCCTAATTACTTTATTTCCTTTATGTGGGAAAAAAAACATTAAAGAACCTGCGGATATCGGTAAAACTACAAATATTGTTAACCAAGGAAAAGAATTCGTGGTAAAGACAAGATAGACTTGGGCTAGAAAAACCCGTACTCAAAATATATATTTTCGAGTACGGGTTTTTGTCGATAAACAAAAAATCAAATGTATTCAAGTGGGTTTTTGCGGAAAGTATCAATAAGCTAGGCCCATGCTTCGAGTTGTTTCATGCCATAAATAAACTCGAATACTCAAAAAATCCGTTGGACAGGCAGATTCACATCTCTTACAACCGACACAGTCCTCCGTTCTTGGAGCAGAAGCAATTTGTTTAGCTTTACATCCGTCCCAAGGTATCATTTCTAATACATCTGTGGGGCAGGCTCGGACACATTGAGTACACCCTATACACGTATCATAAATCTTTACTGAATGTGCCATTGGATCTGTAAATTTGAACACCATAAATTTTCAATCTAGTAATTTTCTAAATGAATCATATATTTAAATACCAGATGAATCAATGATTTACCAAAATTTTTCTATTCAATTTAGAATCTACTCATAAGATGGAAATAGAGCCAAGGTACTTCAATTTTATACGTTTTAACAAACAGAATCAGTATGTTATTATCATATTCATCAATTCGACTTGATAAATATAAATATTCTATTTTATATAATTAATACTATTTATTCAATAAATTCGATTGATTGATACGGATTGATTTTCTGTTACGATAAATTGACGAAACAATAGCCAACCCAATAGCTGCTTCAGCGGCTGCAATGGCTATAACAAAAATTGAGAAAATATTTCCTTTTAATTGACGAGTATCAAAAAAATCAGAAAATGTTATAAAATTTATATTAACTGCATTCAGTATAAGTTCAAGACACATAAGGGCTCTAACCATATTTCGACTCGTGATCAATCCATAAATACCGATAGAAAATAAATAGGCACTCAAAACAAGTACATGTTCGAGCATCATTGAACAACTCCTTATCAATTTCGCTTTATTTCAATATGAACAACAATTCAACATCACCCGGTTGGATTGACTAGAATAAGAATGTCACAAGTAAAAAAGAAATAAATATATTGATAATAAATCAAATAAAAGAATTTATCCATGAAGAACCTTTAAAAAGTTTAATTTGAATTGCGATTGCTAATTCAAAATATTTTTTATTGACGAGCCACAGCAATCGCACCTATCAAAGCAACTAAAAGAATTATTGAAATGAATTCAAATGGAAGAAAAAAATCTGTTGATAAATGAATCCCAATTCCAATTTGTTGAGCATTACTTATCAAATCTTGCTCTAGAATCTGATTGGCTCTTGTAGTCCAAATAATCCGATACCACGACGTATCTGGAATAATAGTAATTAATGAAACAAAAATACTTGTACAAACTAAGGAAGTAACCCCATCCCCAACAGTGCAAAGATTAAAATCCTTGTAATATTCTGAACCATTCATGAACATCACAGCAAATATAATTAAAACATTTATAGCTCCTACATAAATAAGTAGCTGCGTAGCAGCTACAAAATGAGAGTTTGATAAAATATAGAATAAGGATATACAAACAAAAACGAATCCCAACGAAAATGCAGAAAAAATTGGGTTGGTAAATAATACTACTCCCAGACCCCCTAATATAAGACCTAATCCGAGAAAGATTAAAAGAAAATCATGTATTGGTCCAGGCAAATCCATTGTAGGTAAAATAAAAGATAAAAAATCGAATTGTTTTTTCATGACCTTATTGGTCCGACCGGGAAAAACTTAATTATATTTGATTCCTAATTGGATTAAACCCTAAGGGATGTAAATTACTGTTACTGTAGGTAAAAGTACAACTATTGAACTAATTTCATTCTTTCGGGAAAAGGATAATTCGACACTCTAAATTCAAATTTCGAAATAATTTATAAATAGAATTAGAGATATATTAATAGATTTGCAATCCAAATTAAGCTATGATGCAATTCTCCTCAAGCAGTTAAATCAATAGTTGGTATTTGTAATTATTGACTGAATAAAATGAAAGAAAAACCCCATTCCAGTTCTCTCTCTTTAGATCAAAACGGAATTCTAGTTTAGTAATTTTAGTAATTATAAATTGTTCTTTAATCAATTTTGAAGTCATGGGAGGTTTACTCATTTTTTTTGAGGCGAATTCAAAATTGTTCGAATTGTATAATCGTCAATTACTGACATTGGTAAACGACCTAAAGTAATTTGATTATAATTTAATTCGTGCCGATCATAAGTAGAAAGCTCATATTCTTCAGTCATTGATAAACAATTTGTTGGACAATACTCAACACAGTTTCCACAAAATATACAGATTCCGAAATCAATACTGTAATTAAGCAGCTGTTTCTTTCGAATATCGGTTTCCAATTTCCAATCAACAACAGGTAGATCTATAGGACATACACGAACACATACTTCACAAGCAATGCATTTATCAAATTCAAAATGGATTCGGCCGCGGAAACGCTCGGATGTGATTAATTTTTCATAAGGATATTGAATCGTTACAGGTAAACGATTTGCGTGGGATAAGGTGATCATGAAACTTTGACCAATGTACCTTGCAGCTCGTATAGTTTGTTGACCATAATTCATGAGACCAGTTACCATAGGGAGCATATCGTAAATATTTATGAAGAATTTTATGTTTGTTTCTTTCTCTTGTTTGAGACAAGTTATGGATATAGAAAAGTATTCTTTTTTTTATTTATAGTGAAAAGAGTTGGGAAGAGGTTGTTAATAATAAATTACCGAGAGAAATAGGTAAAAGAAATTTCCATCCGAGATTTAACAGTTGGTCCATTCTTAGTCTAGGTAAAGTCCATCTTGTTGTAATAGGAATGAACAAGAACAAATAAGTTTTAACCAATGTAATAAGGATACCAATTATTGCTTCAAAGACTCCACCTATTTTATTTTTATTTATTTCAAATAGCTCAGGAACGAATATGTACGGAATAGAAAAATTCCAACCGCCCAAGTAAAGAACTGTTACAAATAATGAAGAAACTAATAAGTTTAAATAGGAAGCAACATAAAATAACCCAAATTTGATACCTGAATATTCGGTTTGATAACCCGCTACTAATTCTTCTTCTGCTTCTGGTAAATCAAAAGGTAATCTCTCGCATTCTGCTAGGGAAGAAATTAAAAAAATAAGAAACCCTATAGGTTGACGCCACAAATTCCACCCCCAAACCCCATATTTGGATTGTGCCTCAACTATATCAACTGTACTTGAACTATTAGACAATCATAGTCGGTAATAACATCACTGCTGCCATCGCTATTACAGAACTGTACATGAGATTTTTACCTCATACGGCTCCTCGAAGGTCATAAAAAATCTAAGGACACGGATTGTATTATTTATCTTGATATATTTGTATTATAGATAGGATCAAAGTTTCTCGGACGTTCCCAAATTCAACCAATGGAATTCTGTCTGTTATAATATTCTAAAAAAAGTACTTCTGAATTAATCTCATCCTTTAAGAATTAATTTCAATTTTTCTTTCTTAAGTAATAACTTAAATCTTTCAATAAAATACTCCTTGTAGCCATATAAATAGTTTAATCTATCGTTTTCGATTACTAAAAAGAATTGGACGTTCCTTTAGTTCGTGAATTAGGATATGAACCCGCTCTCTATGAATATGGATATAGAAAAAAAAAAGTAAAGGGTTCTTTCGTTCCTGATAATTATTTCTTTAATCGGTGGCTGGAAGCATACTTTGGATCGGAATCATGGAGAGTACTGTCTGATCATTTCTACCAATTTCGAACTCCAATTAATATTCTTTTTATATTATGCAGAAATATCCTTTTGAATAATTTCAAGAATCTCTGTTACTAATCCTTTGTGTATCTTGGTGTTCCTAACCATCCACCCATTCTATTCTTTCTCAACTCCCATTAACTTATGATAATGTGAATACATATAAATGATAGTAAAAACTCACTAAGGTTGATCTTTTAAACCCGCTTCAAGCTCGGACGATTAATCAATCACTCTTGGGGCAACCGGTCTCGGTCTCGTATTCTTATGTCTCTTTTTGTTTTACTTTTGTACATAAGAAATGAGTCTCAATTTTTTTTACTGCAAATTTAGAAAAATTTAGAAGCTGTTTTCTTTCACTCATATAACTATTCAATTTACTTCATTAACCTAAATGATAAATACAAAAATGAAGATATCCTATTCAATTGATTTCATTTTCTTTTTTTCTTTCGAAAAATAAAAGAATAGGGAAAAACTTATGTTTTAACGAATCGCACGTAGAGATATGGATAATACACAGAGAGTTAATGGTATTTCATAACTAATCGATTGAGCAGCAGCTCGTAGACCACCTAAAAAGGAATATTTATTATTTGATCCATATCCTGACATAAGAAGTCCAATAGGAGCAATACTTGAAATGGCAATCCATAAAAAAATGCCGATATTTAGATCAGCTAAAACAAGGCGATAGTCGAAAGGAATTACCGAATAGCTTAATAGAGTTGATATGACTGCTAGGGACGGTCCGATACTGAAAAAACGAGTATCGCCTCGAGACGGAAAAAGATTTTCTTTGAAAAGTAATTTTGTCCCATCCGCTAGAGCTTGAAGAACTCCTAAAGGGCCGGCATATTCAGGTCCAATACGTTGTTGTATCCCTGCAGATATTTCTCTTTCTAACCATACAATTACTAGTATACCTATCACAACTCCCAATATAAGAGTCAAAATAGAGACAAGCATCCATATAATTCCATAGACTTCGTTTAAGTTTAAAGATTCCAATCCGGAAAAAGAATTGATAACTTGTACTTCTCTTATATCAAGTGTTTCTGTTGTATCAAGATCAAGTATCATTTCAACGATCAACTTCCCCCATAATGATATCTATGCTACCTAGTATTGTCATAATATCAGCCAATTTCATTCTTTTAACTAATTGAGAAAGAATTTGCAAATTGATAAAACCTGGGGGGCGAATTTTCCATCGCCAAGGAAACCTACTCTGATCCCCTATCAGAAAAATTCCCAATTCTCCCTTTGGGGCTTCGACTCTGACATAAAGTTCTTGTTTCGGCAATTCAAAAGTAGGAGAAGTTTTTTTACTAATGAAACGATATTCAAAATCATTCCAGTCTCCATCTCTTTCTCTATTAAAATGTCGGGTTTCTAAATTCTCATAGGGCCCTCCCGGAATTCTTTCCAGAGCCTGCTGAATAATTTTTATGGATTCTGTCATTTCACCAATTCGGACTAAATAACGAGCTAATGAATCGCCTTCTTTTTGCCACTGTACTTCCCAATCAAATTCGTCGTAACACTCATAATGATCAACTTTACGAAGATCCCACTGCACCCCGGAAGCTCGTAGCATTGGTCCTGATAAACCCCAATTTATTGCTTCCTCTGCACCAATAATACCTATTCTTTCAACTCGTTCTAAAAAAATAGGATTTCGCGTAATAAGTTTTTGATATTCAGCAATTCCCGTTAAAAAATAATCGCAGAAATCCAAACATTTATCGATCCAGCCATGAGGTAAATCAGCTGCTACTCCTCCGATACGAAAAAAGTTATGCATCATTCTCATACCTGTGGCAGTTTCGAATAAATCATATACGAACTCTCTTTCTCTAAAAATATAGAAAAAAGGTGTTTGTGCACCAATATCCGCCATAAAAGGACCAAGCCATAACAGATGAGAAGCTATACGGCTCAACTCCAACATAAGTACTCTGATATAACTGGCTCTTTTAGGTACTTGAATATTTCCCAACTGTTCTGGTCCATTTACTGTTATTGCTTCTGTGAACATAGTAGCTAAATAATCCCAACGTGTTACATAAGGCAAATATTGTATAATTGTTCTGTTTTCCGCAATTTTTTCCATTCCTCTGTGTAAATAACCTAATATTGGTTCACAGTCAATAACGTCTTCACCATCTAGAGTAACGATGAGTCGAAGAACGCCATGCATTGAAGGGTGGTGGGGACCCATATTGACTATCATAAGGTCTTTTCTTATAACTGGTACATTCATAGGGGTTTCCTCGATTCATTCTTCCATGAATTACTGAAAACGAAAAGAAATTAATCAAAATTCACGATCTAATAAATCAAATAATAAAAAAAAAAAAAGACTCTTCAAATTAACGAATTGTTGACTCCCGAATATCCAGCTGGGTAATTACTTCTTTATAACGTACTCTATTTTTCTTTGCCAAATAAGACAGCAGCCGTTGGCGTTTTCCTAGTATTTTCCGTAAACCTCTTTGAGATAAATAATCTTTTCTATGAAATTCCAAATGTGAAGTAAGCCTTCGTATCTTATTAGTAAAATTGACTATTTGAAATTCGACGGATCCCCTGTTTTCTTCTTGTGAAATAACTGAGATGAATGAATTTTTTATCATAAAAAGAAATCCCTCCTGTTTTTTTGATAAAATTTTTATTGATCAGTAATAATAATAATAAATAATGTAATTGTTATAATAAATAATAAATAATGAATAAAGTCAGTTCATTTTAATTTCGTATACAGACTAATCTGTACTTCGTTAGGAATTCCTAACGTTGTCAAATAAAATTTATCATTTTTTTTATTCGGCTAGAGATACAAAAGAATCGTATATTTCTTGGTTTACAAAAGAGAAAAATGTATATCTAAAAAAAAAAGAAAGGTAAAAAATCTCATTGATTGATTTCTAGATCTAATTAATGTATGATTGAATTACATGTATCAAAATAAGATATGAATGTAAAACAATGTATGTACTCATCTCTTTTTTTTTTATATACTAGATTTATATACTAGACCAGGCATGCTATGGAATATATGAAAAATACGCCCTTACCAAATTTTCACCGAATTTTCAATTTTGGATATATATGTATCCTTAACATACTGAACCGACTCGCGTTATTGGTATTAAACCAATATCGATTCATACAAGCTAAATCTTCTAATCGATAAGTGGGCCAAAGAAAAAGCTTTAATTTAAGTAGTTTATTTTTATCTTTATCAAAATATTTGCTTTTATACAAAAAGGGCTTGCAGTTTTTTATGTTATTACCATTGAAAATTTTTGTATTTATATGAATATCATTTCTATTTTTTGAATTGAAAGAAAATTGAATTCGCAATTCTCTACGATGTTTAGGGGATAAAAAATTTTCAGGAACAAGTAAATCGTAATCATTTTTTTCTTTATTTCCAGTTATACTTTGATGTCTTTCAATGAATTCGGTAAAAGTATTTTTAATAACAGAGCTTTTTTCCCTGTATCTTTGATTAATTTGTTGTTTGCTCTTATGAATCAATAAAATGCTTACGGTTTGATATATAATAAAGTGTCCGTTATTTTTTACCGATAGACACATTGGTTCAATAATCAATATTCCTCTTTTCATCAATTCTGTAAGAGTGAAATTTTTTTGAATCATCAGAATATCCAGACTCATTTCGCCTCTTTGAACAGAGGATATAATAATTTCTCGTGGATTCGTTAGTCTAAGTAGGAGACAAAATACTTTGATATTATTAATTATTTTTTGATTTAAACAAGCATCCCATCTTAATTGAAAACCAAAATGTTTTTTTAGGAAAGAATAAAGTTCTATTTCCGTATTACTTTTGTATTGTTTTTGCTTTCTACGTTTTTTTGTGTTTGATCCCACATAATCTTCTTCAATATCTTTTTCTTGGTTTGACAGAACTGATCCACGATCCATTGGGTCCTCGGATTCTTTTTCTTCGTGGTTTCGATTCTCTAATTCAATAGATTTTTTTTTATTCGACAATATAGATATAAAAAAATCACCATTTTTCTTTCTATTGATTTTTTTATTTTCATTTATTTTTTCATTGTCATTAAAATTTACAAGAAGTAATTTGATTGGTATTACCCACGGTTTTATCTCATATGTGTTGCAAAATATCCCCCATTTTGGAAAAAACCAAAGTTCCAAATTGGATATGGGCTGATTTAGGATTTCTTCATTCATTTCCATCCAATCAAAAAGGTTTTTTTTTTTATTGGCTGAATCGACTTCGTGATCTTGTTGAATCGTAAGAGAAAAAATATCTTTGTTATCAATTTTATCAATTATTTGATACTTATGAGTTCCAGTCTTAATATTTTTTTTTTCTTTGGTTCCGGTATCGACCCAGGACTCAATATTCACTTTCTTTCTAATACAAAACTTGATAATTTTCCAAGCAAAATATTTTCTATCTGAGGGTTTCTCCATATCGATACTATCCTCTTCTGTTAGATAATTATTAATAGGTATATCTCCGAACATATCAAAAAAATTGCTATTAGTTGTGTTAGAATTATAAGAAATCTCATGTTTATTATTTATTTGTAATGGCGATCCATAAATATATGAGTCTTTTTTATTTTCATAATTAATAGATTTATATAATAAAATATTATATCGATAATGTTTTTTAAAATTCTTTTTTTGGCTTGGTAATGAGTCTGCTTCGAAATCATTTTCTTTTTCGTAATGAATTAGTTGGTCTTTTTCATATAAATTCCATTTGTTTAAATCTTTATTTTGAACCATACGACGTTGATTAATTCTATTTCGCCATTTTTGTGGTATTAATCTAGACCATTTAATCTGAGATAAATTGTATTTATATTGATAATAACTCTGTAACCAGTTTTTCCATTGATTCATTAAAGAATTTCTAAAATTTTTATCTTTTAAGTCGGAATGAAATAGTCCTTGGACTCCAAAATCATTTTTTATTTCATTTTTAACAAATTTAACAAAAAGAGATACTCCGTAATATTGAAGAACGGATCTTAACTTATATAAATTAATAACTTGGGTTTGTGATAATTTATAAAATACATATGCTTGTGACAAGGAAGATACATCACAAAAAATCCGTGAATTCTTATTAATAACACAAATATTAAGTAATTTTTTTATAATCGAAATAAAACGATTTGTATTTTGATTTGTTTTATCGATCCTTTTGTAATGCTCTTTATTATTGTAAATATATTTATTAATAATTTTTCTTGTTGATTCAAGAAAAAGCTGTACATGGATCTTCGGAATATTAATGATACCTAGAAAGATGTCTATGTGTATCTTTTCAATTAACATTTTTATAAAAAAATTAAATTTACGCAATAATCGAGTATTTCTTCTTTTTAATATCTGCGAAATCTTTTTTGATGATTTTACTTTTTTAGCATTATAAGTTATTTGGGTAGGGCTAATACTGATTTCTGAGGTTATAAATCGATTTTTCTTTTCTTTTCTAATTTTTTCTATTTCATTTAGAATTGTACTTGTTCTAGCAGTCAGATCTTTCATTTTTTTTTCTGTCAGTAAAGAATTTGTCCAATTCATAGGACTAATTTGGAGAGAAATTTTATTTTTATGAATTGTCTGATTATTGATTATCAAATCTTTTTTAGTTTCATTCAATTTATATACTTCTCTAAATCCAAATAATAGAATTGAATTTTTTTTTGATTTTGAAAGTTTGTTTATTATTTCTTTTAGAAATAAAATTTTTTTGATGACCAAATTCTTTCTTTCTTTGGATAAATTTAGAAAAAATTTTATTTTTTCTTTTGATCTTTCTTTTGAAATTTTTATAACTAGAAAAAAATGCTTTTGAAATTTTATAAAATTTTTTCCAAGTTTTTTAAAGATGGGTTCAAGAACTGAAAGTTTTTTTCGGGGAACCCCAAAAGGCAGTTCAGTTTCCATTCCCCAAACTGTTAAAAAACAAAAATTATTTTTTTGCCCTTTCTTTTTCATTCGATCTTTATGAGGGAAGTTTAACTTAGGTCTGTGCCAAGGTTTTAAACGAAAAGGAAAGAGAATCTTTATTTGAATACCATCTGTTAACCAGTTTTTTGGAAATTCTGTTTCGGATAATTGAATTCCATTATAAGTACATTTAACATGCATTTCTCGATTCCAATCCGTTAAATCCTCAGCCCATTCGGGAAATTGAAATAATAGCATACGAATGATGTTTTTAACTATTATTACTGAAGGCAATAGAATATATTTTCTAATAATTGATTGGGTTAGTAAAACACAACCTCTTATTACTTGAGCAAATAGAATACTATCCCAGGCTTCTGCTATATCCATCCGGGTTTT